ATATTTTTTATTTATTTTATCGTTTTTTATTTTTGGAAGTAAAACGAAAGGCAATTCTTCATCTAATCTAATATTGATTGAATGTCTGAGCATTCCGAGACTTTCATGAGTCTGTATCCAAAGTATCTTAGGCCCTTTACAAAACTATTAATTCCCTCTCTGTCTATCCAATCGAATGGAATGGATTTCCCTCCACTCCTTTTAGTTTTCCTCGAATCTGATAGGCAAAACTTTAGGTTAGAGAATAGAACCTCAAGAGCCAGGGGCTTAGAATAACGAAAATAAAGTATCAAGAGTCTTTTACTACATTTGTTATAGTTTTATAACAGGAGATTTCAAGTCTGTTGTTGAGGCGGCACCCGGATTTGAACTGGGGAAAAAGGATTTGCAGTCCCCCGCCTTACCACTCGGCCATGCCGCCAAAACGATATAAACTAGATTCAAATTTTATCTTTTTTTTTCAACTCCGAAAAAAAAATATAGATTTTCAGTCACAAAATATAGAATCTAGTACAAATCAGAACCATTAACTATTGACTGTAAATTCATGACCTTTTTTGAATTCAAATCTACATTTTTTTATTTATAATAATATAAGAAAATCATTAGAAATAGATTTATAACTAATCCATATTGAGTTTTTTCAATAAAAAAAAAATAAATCTTCTTAAATTTCAATTATAACAGTAATGATGAGTATATGTAAACCCCAGAATCAGAACATACGTTACGTTGTTTATAAGCTATAGCTCTATAATGGGGTATTTTATCTCTCTAGGGATGCTTTTGAGGAGTAATTCTCAATAAATTTTTGTATTTTAATTTTTCATTCAATACATTGAAAAGAAAATTTAATTTTTGGTAGAGCACAGCATGTGCTGTCCCAAATAGAACTGTACCACAATAAAAGAAGAAAAAGAGACATATATATATCTGTGCATTCTTTTTTATTTGAATAATAATAAAAATTAATAAATAAAAAAACACACGTTTTCTTACCTACTTAAATTCAATGATATTCTAAATATTCTATATCAAAATAGGTAAAAATCAATCTTTTTCTGCAAATATTTTTTTGAACAATGAAATACAAATACATGAAAAAGTAAAGTGGTAAAAAAAAAAGTTTTCTATTTATTATATGTTTATCTGCTCGAACAAATCCAATCATGAATACAGTTTTTTATGGTATGCAATGGAATTGGAATATGTAATATCATAGGTGAAAATTAAATTACTTTTTTCTAGTCTTTACAAAACTCCATAAGTTCCAGTGGTATTTCTCAATTCTGTTCCATTTGGATCTTTTTCTTATAAAAAAATTCCAATTGAATCTAGTCTCCGTTCATACGTATTTCATACATTCCATATATCTTGGAGTTGGATAAAATTTCATGTGATTCAGTAAACAGAATAGAAATTCCATTATTACTAGATCGAATTCTATGGATATGATTCGGTGAAGAATGAGATATGGGATGGGATTTTTTCAATAAACGGATAAATGGGAAATTCAAAAAAGATGCTCGGGGATGGAAAAGAGGGAACATCTACAATACCCGGATTTAATCAGATACAATTTGAAGGGTTTTATCGGTTTATTGATCAGGGTTTAATCGAAGAACTTTCTAAATTTCCAAAAATTGAAGATATAGATCACGAAATTGAATTTCAATTATTTGTGGAAACATATCAATTGGTAGAACCTCTGATAAAAGAACGCGATGCTGTCTATGAATCACTTACATATTCTTCTGAATTATATGTATCCGCGGGATTAATTTGGAAAACCAGTAGGAATATGCAAGAACAAAGAATTTTTATTGGAAACATTCCTTTAATGAATTCCCTTGGAACTTCTATAGTAAACGGAATATACAGAGTTGTGATCAATCAAATATTACAAAGTCCTGGTATCTATTACCAGTCAGAATTGGATCATAACGGGATTTCGGTCTATACCGGCACCATAATATCAGATTGGGGGGGCAGGCTAGAATTAGAGATTGATAAAAAAGCAAGAATATGGGCTCGTGTGAGTAGGAAACAGAAAATATCTATTCTAGTTCTATCATCAGCTATGGGTTCGAATCTAAGAGAAATTCTAGAGAATGTTTGCTACCCTGAAATTTTCTTATCTTTCTTGACCGATAAGGATAAAAAAAAAATTGGGTCAAAAGAAAATGCTATTTTGGAGTTTTATCAACAATTTTCTTGTGTAGGTGGGGATCCAATATTTTCTGAATCCTTATGTAAGGAATTACAAAAAAAATTCTTTCACCAAAGGTGTGAATTGGGAAGGATTGGTCGCCGAAATATTAACTGGAGACTGAATCTTAATATACCTCAGAACAATATATTTTTGTTACCACGAGATATATTAGCAGCTGCTGATCATTTGATTGGGATGAAATTTGGAATGGGTACACTTGATGATATGAATCATTTGAAAAATAAACGTATTCGCTCTGTAGCGGATCTTTTACAAGACCAGCTCGGG